AATAATCCGCCAGATTCGGGATGGATCTATGCAGATCACATCAATCCGTTTTATTCGATTTCTCCCAAGGCTTTTATTCTTCAACAATCACTTAGACAAAATCACGGAACTATTCGTATGTTCTTAAATAGCAATAAGGAATCCCAATCTTTGTTAATTTTCTCATCCTCTAATTGTTTTAGAATAGGTCTATTTAATCATGTAAAATATCACAATGTGAGAAACCAATTAATAAAAAAAAATCCTCTAATTACAATTAAAAATTCGTCGGGCCCCTTAGGAACAGCCATTCAAATTTCGAATTTTTATTCATTTTTGCCCTTACTAACTTATAATCAGATCTCTGTAATGAAATATTTGAAACTTGATAACGTAAAATATATTTTTCAAGTAATTCACTCTTATTTAATCGATGAAAAAGGAAGAATTTTTAATCTAGATCGATACAGTAACGTTGTTTTGAATCCATTCAAATTGAATTGGTATTTTCTTCATCAAAATTATCATCATAATTATTGTGAGGAAACGTCTACAATAATAAGTCTTGGACAATTTTTTTGTGAAAATTTATGTATAGCCAAAAAAGAACCACACCTAAAATCGGGTCAAGTTTTAATTGTTCAAAGGGATTCTATAGTAATAAGATCCGCTAAGCCCTATTTGGCTACTCCGGGAGCAAAAGTTCACGGGCATTACAGAGAAATTCTTTACGAAGGGGATACATTAGTTACATTTATATATGAAAAATCGAGATCCGGCGATATAACACAAGGTCTTCCAAAAGTAGAACAAGTGTTAGAAGTCCGCTCGATTGATTCAATATCGCTGAACTTAGAAAAGCGGATTAAGGGTTGGAACAAGTGTATAACAAGAATTCTTGGAATTCCTTGGGGATTCTTGATTGGTGCTGAGCTAACTATAGTGCAAAGTCGTATTTCTTTGGTTAATAAGATTCAAAAGGTTTATCGATCCCAGGGGGTGCAGATTCATAATAGGCATATCGAAATTATTGTACGTCAAATAACATCAAAAGTTTTGGTTTCAGAAGAGGGAATGTCTAATGTTTTTTTACCTGGAGAACTTATTGGATTGTTACGAGCAGAACGAACGGGGCGTGCTTTAGAAGAAGCAATCTGTTATCGAGCCATTTTATTAGGAATAACGCGAGCATCTTTGAATACTCAAAGTTTTATATCAGAAGCAAGTTTTCAAGAAACTGCTCGAGTTTTAGCAAAAGCTGCTCTTCGGGGTCGTATCGATTGGTTGAAAGGCCTGAAAGAAAATGTTGTTCTAGGGGGGATGATCCCCGCCGGAACCGGATTCAACAAAGGATTGGTGCATTGTTCACGGCAACATACCAACACTCTTTTGGAAAAAAAAACAAAGAATTTATCTTTATTCGAGGGCGATATGAGAGATATTTTATTCTACCACAGGGAATTTTTTGACTCTTCTATTTAAAAATCTGCCTTTTCTAGGATTTAATAATTCCTAATAGCGGATTCCTAGTTTGAATTTTATTTTTTGTTGTTTGCTGTAGTCATTTGCTTTGGTAATTTGTTAACACTAATAAAGATAATAATGAATACAAAATAATGGCTCGGCTCATGCATAAATGGCTATCCCCGGTACAAGAGAAGGTTCCATCGGAACAAAATTTGATTTTAGTTTGGGGTACCCCCCTTTTTAAGTGTGAAAAGAAATGACAAAAAGATATTGGAACATCGATTTGGAAGAGATGATGAGAGCAGGAGTTCATTTTGGACATGGTACTAGGAAATGGAATCCTAGAATGGCACCTTATATTTCTGCAAAGCGTAAAGGTATTCATATTATAAATCTGACTAGAACTGCTCGTTTTTTATCAGAAGCTTGTGATTTAGTTTTTGATGCAGCAAGTAGGGGAAAACAATTCTTAATTGTTGGGACAAAAAATAAAGCAGCTGATTTAGTGTCGCGGGCTGCAATAAGGGCTCGATGTCATTATGTTAATAAAAAGTGGCTCGGCGGTATGTTAACAAATTGGTCCACTACAGAAAAAAGACTTCATAAGTTTAGGGACTTGAGAACTGAACAAAAGACAGAGGGGTTCAACCGTCTTCCGAAAAGGGATGCAGCTGTGTTGAAGAGACAATTATCTCGTTTGGAAACATATCTAGGCGGGATTAAATATATGACAGGATTGCCTGATATTGTAATTATCATCGATCAGCAAGAAGAATATACGGCTCTGAGAGAATGTATAACTTTGGGAATTCCAACCATTTCTTTAATCGATACAAATTGTAATCCCGATCTCGCGGATATTTCGATTCCAGCAAATGATGACGCTATAGCTTCAATTCGATTCATTCTTAACAAATTAGTATTCGCAATTTGTGAGGGCCGTTCTAGCTATATACAAAATTCTTGATTAATAATAAGATAAATAAATCAAAATTTTGTGAGGGAGGGGCTCCCTGTATTTCGATTTCTAAAATCGGTTACTACTCCTGAATCGTACAAAAGGAAAAGAGATAAAAAAACAGGGGATATTGTGTGATTAGTTGAGTTGGTATCCAAAACGAAAATATAAAATTCAAATAAATAAGTAAAAAAGGGGGGTCTTGAATCAAAATAATTTAAAGTTCTTATTTCTGTCAGAGGGCAATATGAATGTTTTATCATGTTCCATCAACACACTAATAAAAGAAGGGTTATATGAGATATCTGGTGTAGAAGTAGGCCAACATTTCTATTGGCAAATAGGGGGGTTCCAAGTCCATGCGCAAGTCCTTATTACTTCTTGGGTTGTAATTGCTATCTTATTAGGTTCCGCAGTTCTAGCGGTTCGCAATCCACAAACCATTCCAACTGACGGCCAAAATTTCTTTGAATTTGTCCTTGAATTCATTCGAGACGTGAGTCAAACCCAGATTGGCGAAGAATACGGTCCATGGGTTCCCTTTATTGGAACCCTATTTTTATTTATTTTTGTTTCTAACTGGTCAGGGGCCCTTTTACCGTGGAAAATTATCCAGTTACCTCAAGGGGAGTTAGCAGCACCAACGAATGATATAAATACGACGGTTGCTTTAGCTTTACTCACATCAGCAGCATATTTTTATGCGGGTCTTAGCAAAAAAGGATTAGGGTATTTCAGTAAATACATTCAACCAACTCCAATTCTTTTACCCATTAACATCTTAGAAGATTTTACAAAACCCCTATCACTTAGTTTTCGACTTTTCGGAAATATATTAGCCGATGAATTAGTAGTTGTTGTTCTTGTTTCTTTAGTACCTTTAGTGGTTCCTATACCTGTCATGTTCCTTGGATTATTTACAAGCGGTATTCAAGCTCTCATTTTTGCCACTTTAGCTGCGGCTTATATAGGTGAATCTATGGAGGGTCATCATTAACTATTTTTTTTTGCAAATATTCGTTTTTAGGTTAGCCCAATTCAATTATAGAATAGTTGGTTTACGTTATGTAAGAAACACTTGTATATGTGATATTTGATATTGACGAGGTATATATGAGTTAAAGATCTATATAATCTGCCCCACTACTTTTGTGAATTTTAATTTAGATAAGGATTCGATTAGAAGTTCGTCCTTTTTATCTGTGAATTGGCTGAAAAAAACGATAAAAAAAGAACGAAGAATTCAAAGAGTGGATAGGAACTCATATAAAAGTAATTCTTATGATTCAATAATAATAATTATATTATTTCAATTAAAGTTTTTGGTTATTTTAGCTGGATGAATCTTAGTGATGACTTAATTATAATTAAGGCTTAAATCATTGGATGATTGTATCATTAACTATTTCTTTATTTTGGTGTGAGGAACTTATCATGAATCCACTGGTTTCTGCTGCTTCGGTTATTGCTGCTGGGTTGGCTGTTGGGCTTGCTTCTATTGGACCTGGAGTTGGTCAAGGTACAGCTGCGGGTCAAGCTGTCGAAGGTATCGCGAGACAACCTGAAGCAGAAGGAAAAATACGAGGTACATTATTGCTTAGTTTGGCTTTTATGGAAGCTTTAACAATTTATGGCCTGGTTGTAGCATTAGCGCTTTTATTTGCGAATCCTTTTGTTTAATCCTAGAAATCAGAAAATTCTGAACTTTTTTTTGTAGTTTTTTAATTCTATCCGGATTTCACTCCTACAATTATTCGTTGAGACAACAACCCTTGGGAAGGACTAATTTGAGGATGGGGAATTAGCACATCGATTCGCTTTCTTCCTTCCCCTTATTCTTTTAGTTTAATGGAAACTTTTTTTTGAGTGGTGCGAAAAAAGGAGGTTTAGATTTTTTTAAATTGACATAAAACTAAGTCTCAAATTCTAGCTTAATTCTAATTAAGTCTCATTATTATTATTGAATATTTAAAATTTTGGAAAATACATTTGTAAATAGAATAGGTTTTTGATTCTGTTTACAAATATCCAAATCGGTAAATTAAATTATAAATTATTAAATGAAATTTTCTTTTTATTTTCAATAAAAAGAAAAAAAAGGATAGAGTTCTTTTTTTATAGTTTAGCTAGAAGAGGAAATTATATGAAAAATTTAACCGATTCTTTCGTTTACTTGGGTCACTGGCCATCCGCCGGGAGTTTCGGGTTTAATACCGATATTTTAGCAACAAATCCAATAAATCTAAGTGTAGTCTTCGGTGTATTGATCTTTTTTGGAAAGGGAGTGTGTGTGAGTTGTTCATTTCAAGAATAGGCTGGATTCACCCAGTGGCACTATAACTAGGAAGGGGTGCCTAATCCTGCGAATTACTTCTGAATAAAAAAAATCATATTTTAGAACCATAGCATTTCGTTATTCTTTGGTAAGTCTACTTTACTTTGATTCTCTATCAACCAAAAATTTGGGACCATTAATTAACATGGTTAAAGCTAAACCGTTTGAAGTTCAGATGCAACATGGTACTCTTTCTACTATAATGTAGTCTAATTAAAAAATGAATAAGATTTTCAAAAAGAATAGTTAGACTTTTTTCGA